AGATGCTTACTGTCTGCTCGTGATTCAACACACTTCCACTCTAGTGTCCGAGTAGATACTCTTACTTTATCTCGAACCATAGTAATATTATTTGATGAGATCATTGAATCATTTATTTCTCTTGAAATCGCTTCAATCTTTATTTTTACACACGTCTTTTTTTAGGAGGTCTACAACCATTATGGGGCATAGGGGTTACATCTCGTACGAAACTTAATAGTATACCACTTCTGCGAATAGCCCGTAATGCTGCATCTCTTCCGAGACCAGGACCTTTTATCATTACTTCTGCTCGTTGCATACCTTGATCCACTACTGTACGAATAGCGTTTCCTGCTGCTGTTTGAGCAGCAAATGGTGTCCCTCTTCTTGTACCCTTGAATCCACAAGTACCGGCCGAGGACCAAGAAACAACCCGACCCCGTACATCTGTAACAGTCACAATGGTATTGTTGAAACTTGCTTGAACATGAATAACTCCCTTTGGTAGTCTACGTGTACTTTTACGTGAACCAATACGTCCATTCCTACGTGAACCAATTCTTGGTATAGGTTTTGCCATATTTTAGCATCTCATAAATATGAGTCAGAGATATATGGATATATCCATTTCATGTTAAAACAGATCTTTTATTTTTATTTGTACATTTGGGGTCCTTTAGGGAGTTCCTTTTAGAAAAATTATCCTTGTCTTTGTTTATGTCTTGGGTTGGAACAGATTACTATAATTCGTCCCCGCCTACGGATCAGTCGACATTTTTCACAAATTTTACGAACAGAGGCCCTGATTTTCATATTTTGCATTCCTTAACTAAAACTTAATTCCTAATCTACTTCGTGGAAGAAAATAAGTTTCTTGAAATTTCATTTAAAATCTCGACTTGTATCTCCCCAAAAGTAATCTTAAATCACCTAATCGTTCGAGTTCGAATCTTTGTTGCGGAGTCTATAAATTATACGCCCTCGAGTTGAATCATAACGACTTACCTCAATTTTGACTCTATCTCCTGGTAGTATCCGTATAAAACTACGTCGGATCCTTCCTGAAACATAACCTAGAATCAGATCTTCATTATCTAAACGAACCCGGAACATACCGTTGGGAAGTGATTCAGTAATTAAACCTTCATGAACCCATTTTTGTTCCTTCATTCCAGGTAAAACCCCCTTGAAATATCAACTAATGGAGGAGGAGTGATATTAGATAACTCTTTATCTTTTTTTTTTTCACAAATAATCAATTTCATATCTAATTTTGATAGTCGAAGGATTACCATATATAACACAAGATTTCTCCGCCGATTCCTTCTAATCGAGCTTCTCGGTCTGTCATTATACCTCGAGAAGTAGAAATAATTACAATCCCTATACCACCTAAAATTCTAGGAATTCTTTGATAGTTAGAATAGATTCGTAGACCAGGTCGACTTATCCGTTTTAAATTTAAAATAGTTTGAGATGGCCCCTTCCTATTTCTTCTATGTTGTAGGGTTAAAACAAAAAAATCTTTGTTGTTTTCCCGATGTTTTCTCACGTTTTCTATAAAACCTTCTCTTAAAAGTATTTTTACAATGCTTTCAGTGATGCTAGTAGATGATATTCGAACCGTTACTTTTCTATGCATGTCAGCATTTCGTATAGAGGTTATTATGTCAGCAATAGTGTCCCTACCCATAATGAACTAAAATTTGTGGTTCCTCAAAATTTTGATATAATAAACATGATATTTTTTGTTATGAAGTAACATTATTAAAGGTATATACGTGAGACACAATCTATTAATCATTCAAAATACTCTACTATACCTTATAACTCTATATGATGATGATGTTCTTATCTTATAATACTTCAGGGGCTAATGACACTATTTTAGTAAAATTTAACTTTCTTAATTCTCGGGCGATCGCACCAAAAACTCGAGTTCCTTTTGGATTTCCTTCTTCATCAATGACAACTGCAGCATTGTCATCATATCGTATTATCATCCCATTATCGCGTTTGAGTTCTTTACAAGTACGTACAATTACAGCTCTGATCACTTCCGATCTTTTTAGGGGCATATTTGGTACTGCTTCTTTGATCACAGCAACAATAACATCACCAATATGAGCATATCGGCGATTACTAGCTCCTAGTATTCGAATACACATCAATTCTCGGGCCCCGCTGTTATCTGCTACATTCAAATAGGTCTGGGGTTGAATCATATCATTTTTTTTATCTGTTCTTTCAATGCAAAACAAAAGGGGCTAAAAAAAAAAAAAAAGAAACCTGCTAATGGCTTTTTTATTCCAAGAACTCTTTCTTTTGGTTATACGTTTCTATCACGAAAGAATGAATTGAGTTCGTATAGGCATTTTGGATGCCGCTATTGAAATAGCCTTTCGAGCTATATTTTCTGCTACCCCACCCATTTCATAAAGTATTCTACCTGGTTTAACAACAGCTACCCAATATTCGGGAGATCCTTTACCCGACCCCATACGTGTTTCCGCAGGTC